TTGGATCATCAAAGAATCATCCAAATTAGAGTGTTGCGATTTTTCGTGGGGGGGATTTCCAATTTAATGAGATTTTGAAAGGAGGGTTCATTTAATTGAAAATGAAATAACTAAAGTTTTCTCTTTTGCTGAAGAAGTTTTGATAGCTACGGATCACAAAAAACACTAAAATCATAACAGAAAAAAGCATTGTGGAAAAATGGATAGTTTCTTTTTTAGTTCCGAAAATGAAACGAAAATTCAAATAGAAAAATAAAAAGAATGTAAATAGTCTTTCTTCTTTTTGTTGTTGCTTGAATATTTTATATTCAATTGAATATAATAAATAACAAGCTTTTTTGTGTTCAAATAAAATAAATCATTATTTATCTATAATTCGTTGGAACAAAAAAAGGGTCCCGGCTAGGTACTGACCAGGCCGGGCCATCAGAATAAGAAGGGCCTTTCGAACAAAATCAACACAAAGATGTCTTCTTTTTTTTTCGTTATTTTGATTTATAGGCTCGTTCGAGCCCTTCCTTTATCTAAAAGAAATTCCTGATTTGTATATCTCTATAGAATAGAGAAAGAAAGACTCCTTACATTATGTGTAATGTAGTAATTCTCTTTTTCAATTGGGAGAGATGGCTGAGTGGACTAAAGCGTCGGATTGCTAATCCGTTGTACGAGTTATTCGTACCGAGGGTTCGAATCCCTCTCTTTCCGGTTCCGTTGATGACTTGATTTATTTATTTTTTTTTTTCCAAATTTTGGAAATCTTAGTTAAACGTGTGGAATAGATAAAATCCTAAGAAAATTTGCAAATTAACCAAGGAAAAACCCTTGCATTTTATTCTTCACGTCCAGGATTACGTCCTGGATCATTAGATAGGAATCCAAAGATGAAGAGAGAAACAAAAAATATCACTACGGTATAAACGAAGAGTTTCAGAGTAAGCATTACACAATCTCCAAGATGATTTTTTTTTGAAAAAAAAAAAAGAGAATAGATCTTCCATTTTTATACCACATATCCTATTTTGACACCAAGAAATAAGGTTTTTCTAGAAATAGAAATGAATTGTCAGAAATTCATTTGGAATAAGAGTTTTTCATTAACAAAAATTTCTTTCATATCCAAATTCGATATTGTGGGAGACCCTAATATTATTAATATAATAGGGTTAGGGTCTTTCACTGGAAAAGGGTCAAAAAAAGGAGGAAATGGGGTAAGCCGGATTTATGGCGACTATCCAAGAATTTCAATGCGTGAATCGAGGGTTCAGACTCTAAAACTTATCTGATTTTATCAATTGTTAGAGAATTTTTTCTCGAAGAAATCATGAATTTTCTAGGATATTATTAAGGATCTCATCGAAAACTTACAGCAGCTTGCCAAACAAAGGCTAAGAGAAAAAAAAACAGAGGTATGACTGGCATAACATCTACGATTGGATTCAAAAAAGCATAGGCTTCGGGCAATTTGCCTAAGAAAAAACTACTCGAATAAAGGGCAGAATTAAGACAAATACAGATCAAACTAAAGATATTAAGCATAACAGACATTTTGTTATTGGAGATAATTGCATTTTTATTGAGTTATTGATATAAGGAAAAAGGAAGAAAGGAAGTAAGGTATACAAAAAATCCTTCTTTTTCTTTGAACCCACCCAATAAAAAATCCTCCAATTCTCAAAGGAGAATAGAAGAAATCATACTTTCATACAATATCTTAATTGAATTATATGTAATGATCAATAAATTAAGTTGAATTCTATATCTATATGGATTAAAATCCTAGAATAATAATCTATTCTATAGATATTTGGACTGGAGTTGACAAACAACCAATAACAATATTATTGTTTCTTAGTGTACATTAGAAATTTATAATGGGGCGTGGCCAAGTGGTAAGGCAACGGGTTTTGGTCCCGCTATTCGGAGGTTCGAATCCTTCCGTCCCAGAGCCATATCCATTTTTTAGAATTTTAGAAAAAAGATTGTTTTCTTGAACAACTTTTTTTTTTAAGTCTAATTTTAGATGGAATGCAACTCTTTTCTATCTTATACGAATCATATCTTTTTTCACAAACTGAACTGAATCGAGTTCAAATGACACGCATCTGGACCTAAATCCATTTTTTATCAGGTAAGATGAGAACATGGATCAAAACAAAAGAGTTTGAATTCCAAAAAGTTGGGTGGGCTTTTCATCATATGTTCATTCCCTTTGATATTTAGGGAAGTTAGTTACTTGGAAAAACTTCCCATCCCATATCTATTTGAATTTTCAATGATGGATGTATTTTGAATCGAGATGCAAAAGAATCTATATTCCCTATTTCTTATTATTTATCCCGTAAATGAGGGAGTCTAATTAGTAATTTGCTTTTTCTCGAGATCTCTCAATTCGAAACAAGAGCGAGTTCTTGGTACTAATTTCATTCAATCAATAGGACTAAGTCTCTTAGTGGGTTAGACTAAAGCTTGACTAAATTTGGACTTATGGTTTGTCTTTGTAACTAGACAGGTAATTTCCCATACCGGATCCGGATTCCTTTTTTTATGCTCTATCATTCCCATAGAAAGAATAGGGGAGTGGATAGGAGATAATCAGTATTAATTTGAATATCTGTTCAAATCTCATTAACAAATGATCCAAAAACATATTTCTATATGTTATGGAATCGATGTATTTTCTTTGAATCTCGTTTTTTATTTTATTTAGGTATTTTTTTTGTTTGGCTATAATGAAGAATTGTAAATCTATGTAACGATTGGATTGAGGCAGGGGTGATTTATCCTATCCCTTTTATTCACTTTATGACAAGATTCGATTATTGAAATATTACTCAACCCCATGTAAAACAAAATACATATAAAATATGGAAATGCTTAGCTTAAATTGTTTAGCTTATATGTATGTATCGTTCTATTTCAATGACAATAGTCTTTCGGTTTTTGTGAAAAAGGTTTGGGATCCCTTAAATTTTGGAAACTCCAATTAGTGAAATTTAGTATTATAGAATATCTATAACAGTGACAATTGTTCAGTCTAGTTGATAGATACGAAAACCCCTCTCTATTTTTTCGATTTTTATTTTTGCAATCAGATGAAAAGAATAAAGATTCCAATCTTACCTTACATCAGTTTTTTATCCATCTCATGAAAAAAATGGGATTTCTTTCTTCTTTTCTGTGATCTATTTATCTATTTGAAATCAGTGATGGGTCGATTAAAAAAAAGACTTATCTTTTAATGATGTCTAAATAGGAACCTTTTTCCATTCGAAATAGTTTTCAAAACTATTTCGAATGATTCCTTGTAAGTTGAATCTTTGGTACTCAAAAAGTAGGAAATAGGTCAATCTATCCTATTGAGTCACTTGAAGTTGCAGACTCAAAAAGAACTTATTTATTTATTCGTTTATCTATTTCTTTATATATATGTTAAAGATGGTGTCTTGCTAAGACTTCGTCAGAAAAATCTTTCCGCATATCATATATAGAAGAAAAAGTCTAGATTACACGATGTCTATGTACAACTGAACCAATGACTATTCATGATTCCATGATTGAATCAATTTCATACCGGTTCCAAATTAGAGGAATGTTATGGTAAAACTTCGTTTGAAACGATATGGTAGAAAGCAACGTGCGACTTGAAGGACAGATCCGTTGTGGATTTTTACATCCGCTATTTTATATTTAATATTTATATAGGAATGAAGGTGCTCTTGGCTCGACATCGTTTGTTCTGTTCCACTGGAACCCTTCGTTTTTTGTTGGGTTGTAAATAGTCCACGATGGAGCTCGAGTAAGAAAGGATTAATTCATTTCTCGGGGGCAAGGATCTAGGGTTAATGCCAATCAATAAATTGGAACAACTTCGTAAATATATCTTCGATATAGAAATGGAAAGGAGCCAATTTGAGCAAGTTTCCAATTCAAAAGCAAAAACTGTTGGAATTGATCAAAGGTTTTCGATCCAAAGTGTATCGCGCGGGAATCAACTGTCCGTAGGATTCTTTGATAGAAAGAGAAATCACAAAAAAGGGTATGTTGCTGCCATTTTGAAAGGATTAAGAAGCACCGAAGTAATGTCTAAACCCAATGATTTAAACTAAAGATAAAGGATCCCAGAACAAGGAAACACCATTTGAATTGTCTCGGTAGTCTCAATAACTGGATCAGACTGAAGAATCAAAATAGAATTTTAAACGAGACAAACAAAAGGGGGTAAAGACCACTCAATAAATGAAATTGATTAAAGATTTTTTCCTTTAAGCTATTTGAGAGTTATCCAACTTGAGTTATGAGTACGAATGGTTTCTTTTTCATTTTCAGGAAGGAAGACGAAAAAAAAAAGACTTAAATCATAGTCTAATTGATTTTATAGGCTCATTTGTCATTTATTAGAATTCCATACATAGACAAAACTGCGAATCAAATCATTTTTTCTCGAGCCGTACGAGGAGAAAACTTCCTATACGTTTCTAGGGGGGGTATTGTTCATCTACATCTATCCCAATGAGCCGTCTATCGAATCGTTGCAATTGATGTTCGATCCCGAAGAGAAGGAAAAGATCTTCGAAAAGTGGGTTTTTATGATCCACTGAAGAATCAAACTTATTTAAATGTTCCTGCTATTCTGTATTTCCTTGAAAAGGGTGCTCAACCTACAGGAACTGTTCAGGATATTTTAAAGAAGGCAGAAGTTTTTAAGGAACTTCGACCTAATCAAACGAAATTCAATTAAAGAAATACCAAGGGGGGGGTAGTGATTTGTATATAACTTTGTATAACTTTTCTCTACTATTTTTTTATTTCCCCCCTTAATCCTGCTTTATTCGTATCTATTTCTCATTGCTTCTGTCGAATTCCACGGTCGATAACAACAAAACCTTAGTTTATTGCTCATAGAAATCTCAAATTCGGACATTTCATTGCTTTCAATTATGTGGTTTTCGTTGGAATTTGACTAACCAACAAGGAATCCAGTTTGCTTATTCCACTTAGAT